TAATCAAAGAAATCGAATTCGCTCTTCTGGTATTTCGGTCTTGCACGGAAAGCACGTCAAAGAGCCCCTTCTTTCCTCTATATCGCCCGTGGAAGGACTGTTGGGTTATCGTACTGTCTCGTAATCCGCCTCTAAAAAGTTACATTTGCCTCGAAATAAACTCGTTAGACGAATGGGCAATTTCGTTCTTCCTTTTCTCAGATTATTTCATCTATGGAACGTCTAATCCTATTAGGAGCTTTTCTTTAACAATCGATAAAGGTGAAGAATTGGCATTTGGAATTCAGTATTATTGGGAACGAGAATAGATAGAGAAAAATAAACCTTGACTTCATCGCTTATTGTGTGACTCGTTGGTTTTTTTAGGGTTCGGATGAAAAATCATCGCCATAGTATAAACTAACAACTCTAGAAAAAAGAACCAACGAGTCACTTGGCATTATCCCGATTCAAAGAACCAGTCAAAATATGACAGATCAGGCATATTCTTGTAGCAACTGAAACTTTTTTGCATCAAAAAACTAACTCATATAAGTAAGCTAATAACAAAATAGCTACAAATTTATTGGCTATTGCAATAAAAAAATGTCTATTGCAATAAAAAACAACAAAAACAGGAGGCTTTACATGATTGTCCAAGTGTTAGTAAACTTGTGTATGAAGATAACCAATTCGGCCGTTGTGGGCGGACTCTTTTATGGATTTCTAAGTTCAGTATGTATAAGGCCCGCTCACCTCTTTCTTTTCTCTAAAGAACCTGAGCAGAAGGCAGCAGCAATAACTGGTTTGTGTCTGGGACAGTTCGTGAGGGTCATGTCGATCTATAATAAGCCTCTGCATCAACTATTGTGTAAACCTCATACAATAACGGTAGTTTTTTTACCGTATCTTTTCCTTTATTTCTTAGTCATTAATACCCAATATGAAATCCATATCAGAGGCAGAAGCGAGTTCGAAATTTTCATGACTTGTTTCATTTTTGAAGTAACCAACCAGTTCATTTTACCAAGTTCAGTGTCCGCCAGAGTAGTCAACGTTGAGCTCTTTCGATGCAACAACAAGATCTTCTTTGTAACAGGTAGTTCTCTTGGTTGGTTAATCGGTCACACTTGGGTCATTTTATTCATGATAAGATCATTCGACCGGATACAGAACTATCTTTTTACTAGAATTTCTTATAGAAAGAAGAAGGGACTTATTGTGTCAGCATTGAATAAATACATTAATAAGTACCTTGGGGCAGAAGCTCAGGTCCGTTTTTCAGAATTTCAGTACCTTGTGTCAGAAGTAAATAAGTACATTAAGGCAGAATTGAATAAGTACAAAAAGAAGATTTTTCACTACCTTGGTAGCTTACTTGGGGCAGAATTTGAATTTTTTATGAGAGGCTTGCAGTGGTTTGTGTCAGAAATTCAGTACATATTCTTAGTAGACTTGGTGACAAACACGCGTCGGTTAGTTAATATTTTCTTCTATTTTACCGTCTTCATCGCGGCAAGCCGAACGAATCCAGTCTTTATTGGCACGACACTGAGATACGTCGTCCGACCAATGCTCGAACAGCATATAGACGACATAACCGAAAGCGCTCACACTCCGGTCATTGAGGAAGAGGAATTTTTGTTGAGTGAGAAAGAGAAAGAGAAAGCGGACGAGGAAAAGACGTGGTCAGTGCTATTAAACAAACCTATTGCTGACCGAGTGTTTCTGCCTGAAGCCACCCATCCAAAGGAAAAAAAACCTTTTTCCAAAGAGTATGGGCTCTCCTTTTTCTATCTTTTGGACTGGAGTCGTCCAATACGATACATAGGCAATGATAAGGCGGAGGGGGGGGCTGTAAGAAAGGAAGTTTCACAATATTTTTTTGATACATGCCGAAGTGATGGAAAAGAAAGAATATCTTTTACATATCCTCCTAGTTTGTCTGATTTTAAGGAAAAAATTAAAAAGCTGATACCTTCGTCCACAGTAGAAAGACTCTCCTTTGATGAACTAGACAAAGGTTGGGTTTCTAAGAACAAAGAAAGAAAAAACAACTTAAATAATGAGTTTATAAAGAGAATTGAAGCTCTAGACGCGGGAGTTCCTTTTCTAGATATACTCGAAAAAAGGACTCGGGTGTGTACTCATGAAACTGAAAAAGTCTGCCTACTACCAAGCTTAGATCCTTTTTTGAATGGGCCCGCTCGTGGAAGACAAAAACAAATGATTAGAAAGGCAAAACCGGGGGGAAACACCCTAGTTACTGCAAGCGAAGAGAAGAACTTAGACGATGGAGTTCAATCTCTTCGAAGAATCTCCGATCCACCTATAAAATCTCGTCGAAGAAAAAAGAATGGAACTTCACAATCTCGTCGAATAATCAACAAGGGAACTTGCCGCTCTAACTTTACTAAAATCTTTGCTCTAAATAAAATTCATGACCTCCTTTTTCCAGATTCCATTATCGAGTCCCAAAAATCTGACGAATTTCTTGAAAAAGAACCCAGTAAAAAGGTCCCTCGCTGGAACGTCATATTACTCCACGAGATCGACTATCAAATGAGCGACGCCCCCGATGCGTCGAGGGGACAGGAGTATGATATTAGTGCACTAGTAGTAAAATTTAGAACTCTATTTAATCCTACAGAGCTGTATCTTAAAAACCTTTTGGAAAGGCCCAACGAGGACGAAAAAGGTAAAAGAAATCCTGAAGTTGTGAAGAATGAGCGTGAGATTGTGGCGAGTGGGGGAGACATGAATACTATTTTCTTTGAGCAAAGCATTACTCTCATGGAGCCTCTAAGAGAGGAGACGTCGATTGGCGAAATGACCAGGGGGCGCAGACAATTTTGGTCTGCGGATGTAATCAAAACTAGTCCGCGCGCCAAAAGGCGTAAATTCGGAGGTGTTGTAAGAAAGATTGAAATGTTTCCGCATTCCCCTCTTTTTTTTGGCTTCTTAAAAGGTAGACTTTCTATTTATTTAGGGGTAGTGAGACCCCTTGTTTTGATAATGAACCGTTTGATGGGTAGGTCCAAAAAAAGGGGCTTTTTGACTCGTTATGAACGTCAGATAGAACGGCTAAAACCAAAAAGGAAGAAAAAAGGGAAGATAGACGAAAAAGAAAGGAAAGAAAGGAAAGAAAAGAAAGAAAGGAAAGAAAAGAAAGAAAGCAAAAAAAGCGACGACTGGACAAAACCAGGCAAAGAATACAAGGACGAAATAGCAAAGAGAATATACGACGCAGAAAAGGCACGGCTGGACGGACGGACGACATGGACTGATTATGAATTTGGGCTAACAATAAGAAGTGCTGTTCTAATTTATAATTCCCTTTTTAGAAAATATATTGAATTGCCTTTCTGGATAATAGCTAAAAATATTGGCCGTATATTATTAGGGCAGATGCCTGAGTTTTCTAAGGATATAAAGGACTGGGAAAAAGAGATTTATTGTGTATCCACCGATCGCGGTCATATTGTAGGCGCCCTATCCTGGAATACCATTCCGGAGGACTTCTGGGAAGACGGTATTCAGATCAAACTTTTATACGCTTTCAAGTTGAAACCTTGGCGCACAGCTGAGGACGACAAGCTAAGCCAGGATAATGACGTTTATATAAGGGCTTTCTGGGGACTAGCTGAATATCCTTGGGGTCCTCCACAACCCGAATTTTCCTTTTGGATGACTTTTTGGCGGCCCATTTATCAAGAACTACTCGCAAAATTTGAAAGATTAACAAAAGGTCAATTGAAAGTGGAGGACTTTCAAGTTATAAGAAAGGTTTTCAACAAAATAAGAGAACCAATTTTGCCTTTCATTCGATCAAAACTCAAAGAAATCAAAAAAAGGCTTATCGAAGCGGTTCTAGTTCTAAAAAGAAACATAGAAAACCTTGACAAAGAAGTCAAAAAAACTATCAAAAAAATCAAAAAAACTATAGGAGTAGATAAACTTGCAAAAAAAATCAAAAAAACTAGAGGAGTAGATGAATCGAGTGAAACTCAAAAAGAAAAAGATTCTATAATCAGCAATGAGATAATTAATGAAGAATTTAGTCAAATTCTACCTACAACTTCAGAAGAAAGAATAAAAGATCTGATTAATAGAACAAGCAAAATCAAAAATACACTAGAAAGAATTACAAAAGAAAAAAACAAACTCACTCTCGGACTAAATAATAATGTAGAATCACCAAAAAATATTTTGAAAATAGTAAAAAGAAGAAGTGTTCGATTAATAAGTAAATGGAATTATTTTCAAAGTATTTTCATTGAAAAAATATACCAAAGATTCCTAGATCTCTTTCTATGTATCATTAAGATTCCTCGAATCCATTTACAAAAAAAACAAATTGATAAAGACATTGACAATACTGAAACAAAAAAAAAAAAAATGAATCAAAAAAAAATTACTAATAGAAGAATTAATAAGAGAAAGTCACAGATTTATCGTAACTTTTCTTCCTTGCCAGATTTATCTTCCCTGTCACAAGCATATGTATTTTACAAATTATCACAAACCCAAGTTAATGATAAGTTAAGATCTGTTCTTCAATATCGCGGAACGTCTTTTTTTCTTAAGACTGCAATAAAGGATTCTTTTGAAAGACAAGGACTATTTCATTCCGAATTAAAGCATAAAAAACTTCGGAATTTTGGAACGAATCCATGGAAAAACTGGTTAAGAGGTCAGTATCAATATTTTGGAACGAATCCATGGAAAAACTGGTTAAGAGGTCAGTATCAATATTTTGGAACGAATCCATGGAAAAACTGGTTAAGAGGTCAGTATCAATACAATTTATCTAAGATTAGATGGTCTCTATTAAGCCCACAAAAGTGGCGAAAGAAAGTCAACCAACGCCATCCGCTTCAAAATAACGATTTAAATAAAGGAGATTCAGATCCATGGAAAAACGGGTTAAGAGGTCAGTATCAATACAATTTATCTAAGATTAGATGGTCTCTATTAATCCTACAAAAGTGGCGAAAAAAAATCACCCAATTTTTTAAATTTTTAAAAGGAGATTCAGATGATTCGGAAGTATATTCAATAACAAATCAAAAAACTAAGTTTCAAAAAAACTATAGATTTGATCTTTTTGCATATAAATACATTTCTTCTGAAACTAAGCAAGTAAATAAGAACCAAGAGATGTACACCACACAGAAAGACAAATTATTTGATATACCAGAGGATATTTTTCTCAAGAATTATATAGACAAGAATTATCTAAATAAGCTAGACGATATGAAAAAAAAAAAGAGAAAATATTTTGATTTTGATTGGACGATTCTCAAACATTGTCCAGTCGATTTTGCGGCCAGGATAAAGATTGACCCTAACCATAATACAAAAACTAAAAAAAAGACTAAGAATTCTGCGAATAGAATTAAGAACAGAGGTTTTTATTTTTTTAATGCTAACTTTTCTAGGGAGCCAGAACCTAAAGAAAAAGTCCGCCCAGTTTTTAATTGGATGGGAATGAATAAAGGAATCGCAAAGAAACCCTGGGAGAATGAGGAAGATTGGTATAAGAAAGAGTGGGGTGTGGAAGATTCGAATGATTCGAAGAAGTCGAATCAGGAAAATTGGGATGAGGAAGATTCGAATCAAAAAGATTGGTTCTTCCCAGAATTGCTGCTACCTAAGCAGAAATATCGAAGGAAACCGTGGGTTAGACCAATCAATTTACTTTTGCAAAATTTTGAAATAAGTCCAGTATTTGCTAGTGAGGAAGAAGAAAATGAAAGTCAAGAAAAAAAAAATGAAAGTCAAGAAAAAAAAACTGTTATTAAAGGAGCAAGGAGCTACGACCTCGAAGAGGCCGGCGAAATGATAGGAGAGGACGAAGAAACGCAAATGAGGACAGAAGGAAGGAAAAGCCAGGCCGAAGAAAGGAAAAGAGAGCGCGCAAAAATGCAACCGAAAACAGACATAAAACACCCCAACTACGAGGTCCAAGATATGATTCACGAAAACTATGACAGCAGGTTGAGTGAAAAAAAAACAGAATACCTGCTTCCCGTGACGAGGGCCCTAAGTCTGGAGCTAGTGGGAGCGAGGTATCCGAATTGGAGCTTCAACCTGGATCCGGGCCTGAGTCCGGGGGTGCTGGATATGGTGGATGTGCTCAATCACAAACAGGTGCTGGATCTGCTAAATTCAAAAAAAAAAAAACCTAGGCACTACGAAAAACGAGTGGTTGCCCGCTATTTGCGACTTGGAGATCTAACGACAGAAATCTTGTGTTTTTTATCTAATGAAGATTGGACTCTGTTAGACTTGGTGAAGTATGGTTCAGCGACTTTCGTACCCGCAGCAATTTGGTCTCTAGAGCCAGAAGTTATTATGTATCAAACCATAAGTATTTCATTGGCTCATAATTTTGATTTTCAAGGACAACAAGAAAATAAAAAAGATGATTGTGATTTGCTTTTCCCTGAAATGATTTTATCGTCTAGACGTCGTAGAGAATTGAGAATTCTCAATTGTTTAAATGTCAATTTCAAGAATAGGAATGGTGTGGATAGAAATCCAGTATTTTGCAAGGAGAACAACATAAAAAGCTGGGGTCAATCTTTGGATGAAAGTAAACACCTTGATAGAGATAAAAATGAATTAATGAAACTAAAGTGCTTTCTTTGGCCTAATTTTCGATTAGAAGATTTAGCTTGTATGAATCGCTATTGGTTTGATACCAATAATGGAAGCCGTTTCAGTATGTTAAGGATCTATATGTATCCACGATTCAAAATTCGGTGATGGTACATTTTTCCTATATATTCTGTAACATATATGTTATATGCAAGCAACCAGATGCACATTTGCCCTGTCTTACATCATAGGATACTGCGATACTAAGTTAATGAAAAATTAATTAGATCTAGAAATAAATCAACAGAATCTTCGTACTAAAAAACTATTCGCTTTTGTGAGTGTAAAAATGTACCATCCTTTTAAATCACTATCCGAATCAAATTCAAAATTTCTTCATTGAGAAACTCGGTCAAAATAATGCCAGAAATTCCGATTGTTGTGTATACTACATTCAAATTTCTGGCATTATTTTGACTGATCGATAAAATTCATATCTGTAAAAAGGGGAGGGAAAAATTCTTTGTATGGTAAAAAATTCATTCATTTCAATTATTTCGCAAGAGGGAAACAAAGAAAACAGAGGGTCTGTTGAATTTCAAGTAGTCAGCTTCACCAATAAGATACAGAGACTTACTTCACATTTGCAATTGCACAAAAAAGACTATTTATCTGAGAGAGGTCTACTTAAAATTCTGGGAAAACGTCACCGGCTGCTGGCTTATTTGTCAAAAAAAACTAGAGTAGATTATAAAGAATTCAAAGAATTAATCGACCAGTTGGAGGAAAAAAAAACTCCAGTAGATTATAAAGAATTCAAAGAATTAATCGACCAGTTGTCAAAAAAAACTGGTTAATTTGAAGAATCATTTTGCATTTGATTCGCTTAAATTTTGATGAACTTCTTTTTTTTTTCAG